ATCGGATTTTTTGAGGAACGTATCGAGAGAGAATTTGATTTGGTTAGACAATGTGTGGTTGGTAAACAAGGATCGGTTTTTTAGCAAGGTACGGAATGTATTGTCAAATATTCAATATGATTCCACAAGATCAAGATCTATTTTCGTTCAAGTAAGGGATTCTAGCCAATTGAAAGGATCTTCTGATCAATCCATAGATCATTTCGATTCCATTAGAAATGAGGATTCAGAATATCCCACATTGATCGATCAAACAGAGATTCAGCAACTAAAAGAAAGATCGATTCTTTGGGATCCTTCCTTTCTTCAAACGGAACGAACAGAGATAGAATCAGATCAATTCCCGAAATGCCTTTTTGGATCTTCCTCAATGTCCCGGCTATTCACGGAACGTGAGAAGCAGATGAATAATCATCTGCTTCCGGAAGAAATCGAAGAATTTCTTGGGAATCCTACAAGATCAATTCGTTCTTTTTTCTCTGACAGATGGTCAGAACTTCATCTGGGTTCGAATCCTATTGAGAGGTCCACTAGAGATCAGAAATTTTTGAAGAAAAAACAAGATGTTTCTTTTGTCCCTTCCAGGCGAGCGGAAAATAAGGAAATGGTTGATATATTCAAGATAATTACGTATTTACAAAATACCGTCTCAATTCATCCTATTTCATTCTTGAACAAAAATCCATTTTTTGATTTATTTCATCTATTCCATGACCGGAACAAAAGGGGATACACGTTACACCACGATTTTGAATCAGAAGAGAGATTTCAAGAAATGGCAGATCTATTCACTCTATCAATAACCGAGCCGGATCTGGTGTATCATAGGAGATTTGCTGATTCCTACGGGTTGGATCAAAAAAAATTATTGAATCAGGTATTCAACTCCAGAGATGAATCGAAAAAGAAATCTTTATTGGTTCTACCTCCTCTTTTTTATGAAGAGAATGAATCTTTTTATCGAAGGATCAGAAAAAAATCGGCCCGGATCTACTGCGGGAATGATTTGGAAGATCCAAAACGAAAAACAGCGGTATTTGCTAGCAACAACATAATGGAGGCAGTCAATCAATATAGATTGATCCGAAATCTGATTCAAATCTATGGGTACATAAGAAATGTATCTAATCGATTCTTTTTAATGAATAGATCCGATCACAACTTCGAATATGGAATTCAAAGGGATCAAATAGGAAATGATACTCTGAATCATATAACTATAATGAAATATACGATCAACCAACATTTATCGAATTTGAAAAAGAGTCAGAAGAAATGGTTTGATCCTCTTATTTCTCGAACCGGGAGATCCATGAATCGGGATCCTGATGTATATAGATACAAATGGTCCAATGGGAGCAAGAATTTCCAGGAACATTTGGAACATTTCCTTTCTGAACAGAAGAACCATTTTCAAGTAGTGTTCGATCGGTTACGTATTAATCAATATTCGATTGATTGGTCCGAGGTTATAGACAAACAAGATTTGTCTAAGTCACTTCGTTTCTTTTTGTCCAAGTCACTTCTCTTTTTGTCCAAGTCACTTCTCTTTTTGTCCAAGTCACTTCCCCTTTTCTTTGTGAGTATCGGGAATACCCCCATTCATAGGTCCGAGATCCACATCTATGAATTGAAAGGTCCGAATGATCAACTCCGCAATCAGTTGTTAGAATCAATAGGTGTTCAAATCGTTCATTTGAATAAATTGAAACCCTTCTTATTGGATGATCATGATACTTCCAAAAGACCGAAATCCTCGATCAATGGAGGAACAAGATTACCATTTTGCTTCAAAAAGATACCAAAGTGGGTGATTGACTCATTCCATACTAGAAATAATCGCAGGAAATCCTTTGATAACACGGATTCCTATTTATCAATGATATTCCATGATCGAGACAATTGGCTGAATCCCGTGAAACCATTTCATAGAAGTTCATTGATATCTTCTTTTTATAAAGCAAATCCACTTCGATTCTTGAATGATCCAAATCGCTTCTGGTTCTATTGTAACAAAAGATTCCCTTTTTATGTGGAAAAGACCCGTATCAATAATTATGATCCTACATATGGACAATTCCTCACTATCTTGTTCATTCGCAACAAAATATTTTCTTCGTGCGTCGGTAAAAAAAAACATATTTTTGGGGAGAGAGAGACTATTTTGCCAATCGAGTCACAGGTATCTGACATATTTATACCTAACGATTTTACACAAAGTGGTGACGAAAGGTATAACTTGTACAAATTTTTCCATTTTCCAATTCGATCCGAGCCATTCGTTCGTAGAGCTATTTACTCGATCGCAGACATTTCTACAACACCTCTAACAGAGGAACAAATAGTTAATTTTGAAAGAACTTATTGTCAGCCTCTTTCAGATATGAATCTATCTGATTCAGAAGGGAAGAACTTGCATGAGTATCTCAGTTTCAATTCAAACATGGATTTGATTCACACTCCATGTTCTGAGAAGGATTTCCCATCTGGAAAGAGGAAAAAAAAACGGAGTCTTTCTCTAAAGAAATGCGTTGAGAAAGGGCAGATGTATAGAACCTTTCAACGAGATGGTGCTCTTTTCAATCTCTCAAAATGGAATATCTTCCAAACATATATGCCATGGTTCCTTACTTCGACAGGGTGGAAATATCTAAATTTCACCACCCTTTTAGAGATTTTTTCAGAACCATTGCCGATACTAAGGATACTAAGTAGCAGGCACAAATTTGTATCCTTTTTGAGAGATATTATGCATGTATCAGATATATCATGGCCAATTCCTCAGAAGATTCTTCCACAATGGACTCTGACTCTGAAAAGTAAGATTTCGAGTCTGATAAGTGAGATTTCGAGTAAGTGTTTACAGAATCTCCTTCTGTCCGAAGAAACGATTCATCGAAATAATGAGTCACCCGTTCCATTGATATGGACACATCTGAGATTAACAAATGCTCGGGAGTTCCTCTATTCAATCCTTTTCCTTCTTCTTGTTGCTGGATATCTCGTTCGCATACATCTTCTCTTTGTTTCCCGAGCCTCTAGTGAGTTACAGACAGAGTTAGAAAAGATCAAATCTTTGATGATTCCATCATACATGATTGAGTTGCGAAAACTTTTGGATAGGTATCCTACATCTGAATCTGAACTGAATTCTTTCTGGTTAAAGAATCTCTTTCTAGTTGCTCTGGAACAATTAGGAGATTTTCTGGAAGAAATACGGGTTTCTGCTTCTGGTGGCAACATGCTATTGGTTGGTGGTTCCGCTTATGGGGTCAAATCAATACGTTCTAAGAAGAAATATTTGAATATCAATCTCATCGATCTCAGAAGTATCATACAAAATCCCATCAATCGAATCGCTTTTTCGAGAAATACGAGACATCTAAGTCGTACAAGTAAAGAGATCTATTCATTGATAAGAAAAAAAAAAGGGGTGAACGGTGATTGGATTGATGAGAAAATAGAATCCTGGGTCGCGAACAGTGATTTGGTTGATGATGAAGAAAGAGAATTCTTGGTTCAGTTCTCCACCTTAACGACAGAAAAAGAAAAAAGGATTGATCAAATTCTATTGAGTCTGACTCATAGTGATCATTTATCAAAGAATGACTCTGGTTATCAAATGATTGAACAACCGGGATCAATTTACTTACGATACTTAGTTGACATTCATAAAAAGTATCTAATGAATTATGAGTTCAATAGATCCTGTTTAGCAGAAAGACGGATATTCCTTGCTCATTATCAGACAATCACTTATTCACAAACCCCGTGTGGGGCTAATAGTTTTCATTTCCCATCTCATGGAAAACCCTTCTCGCTCCGTTTAGCCCTATCCCCTTCTAGGGGTATTTTAGTGATAGGTTCTATAGGAACTGGACGATCCTATTTGGTCAAATACCTAGCGACAAACTCCCATGTTCCTTTCATTACGATATTTCCGAACAACTTTCCGTATTCGTATTACAAGCCTGAAGGTTTTTTTATTGATGATAGTGATAGTGACGATAGTGATTATCGTGACGATATCGATATTGATGATAGTGACGATATTGATGATGACCTTGATCTTGATACGGAGCTGCTAGATATGACGAATGTGCTAACTATGGATATGCTGCCGAGTATATACGGATTTTATATCGATATCACCTTTCGATTCGCATTAGCAAGAGAAATGTCTCCTTGCATAATATGGATTCCAAACATTCATGATCTGTATGTGAATTACAGATCCTTCGGTCTATTACAGAACTATCTCTCCAGAGATTGTGAAAGATATTCCACTAGAAATATTCTTGTTATTGGTTCGACTCATATTCCCCAAAAAGTGGATCCCGCTCTAATAGCTCCGAATAAATTAAATACATGCATTAAGATACGAAGGCTTCTTATTCAACAACAACGAAAGCACTTTTTCATTCTTTCATATACTAAAGGGTTTCACTTGGAAAAGAAAATGTTCCATACTAACGGATTCGGGTCCATAACCATGGGTTCCAATGCACGAGATCTTGCAGCACTTATCAATGAGGCCCTATCCATTAGTATTACACAGAAGAAATCAATTATAGAAACTAATACAATTAGATCAGCTCTTCATAGACAAACTTGGGATTTGCGATCCCAGGTAATATCGGTTCAGGATCATGGGATCCTTTTCTATCAGATAGGAAGGGCTGTTGCACAAAATGTACTTCTAAGTAATTGCCCCGTAGATCCTATATCTATCTATATGAAGAAGAAATCATGTAAAGAAGGGGATTCTTATTTGTACAAATGGTACTTCGAACTTGGAACGAGCATGAAGAAATTAACGATACTTCTTTATCTTTTGAATTGTTCTGCCGGATTGGTCGCTCAAGATCTTTGGTCTTCACCCGGACCTGATGAAAATAATTGGATTGCTTCTTATAGATTCGCTGAGAATGATTCTGATCTAGTTCATGGCCTATTAGAACTAGAAGGCGCTCTGTTGGGATCCTCACGGACAGAAAAAG